TTCCGTATTCAAGTCAATGATGCATTACATTAATTATATTCATAAAATTTTTTATAATTTTTTATAAAATAATAAAAATCTCAAAATATTTAATTCTATTTTTTTATTATTTCTTAATTTCTTATTAATTTAATAAAAAAATAAAGTAAAAGCGGGTAGCGGGAATCGAACCCGCATCGTTAGCTTGGAAGGCTAGGGGTTATAGTCGACGTTGATTCATCATTTTTAACGTCTCTAATTCAAAACTGAACGTGAAACTTTGGTTTCATTCGGCTCCTTTATGGAAGATGTATAAATTCCTATATTAAGACATGAACGAAAAAAAAAATTCCACCCATAACATCTATGTCAGCTTTTCTGTCTGAATGTATTCAGAACAACCCGCTTTCTAGACGATCCCTATAGAAAAGAGGGGGATTATATTATAACAACCTTTCTAGTTACTTCGTTCTCTATTTCTATGTGAGAGAATCCTTAGGAAAAGCATTTTGTTTCTACCGAGCTAAAACAATTTGTCGATGTCTCTAGTAAACCAAAGTCATTGTTTAATAGCCATTTTGCTTCAATTTCCATAATACAAATTCCAAATTAAAGATTTAGTTACGATTAGAAAGCCACTTTCTATCTTTATCCATGGATCCTTTACTCATACTTATTCAATTAGAAGTATTGATCTAATTAAAAAAAAAAAAATTATGTTTCGTAATCTCATAATCCAATTTTTCAATTTTTAATTGATTCTTGGATACAAATCACGAGAATGTATATTCTTCCTCGAATTTTTCATTGAGAGGTAAAGGATTAAATCCTTTTAAGAAATAAAGTTTTTGGTCGGAATGAAATATTAATCAAACCGAAAGACCCCTTAACTATATAAAGGGTTATAGAACGAATCACACTTTTACCACTAAACTATACCCGCTACAATCCGATTATTGTATATAAATGAACCTTTTGTCGAACAAGAAAATGGGTCGTAATAAAAAGTTAAAAGAGTAAAAAGAAAGGATAGGATCATAAAATAATCATGAAAATTAGAGCGTTTACGTGTTGTATCAGAGAACCCAATGAGATTCGGAAAAGAGAATTCATTAAATTTCAATAACTAAAACTAAATAACAAGTGTTTTTTTGCCGGAGGTTTTTGACCTAGACGTCTCGACAAAACTACTTAAGCCATAACATACATGAAAATGTATTGTGCAAGAATCCACAGCTCCCTTTTTGTTATTTATTTACTTTAACTAAAATAAAAGGAATAAAGAATAAATATTAAATATAAAAAATTAAGATAAGAAACGACACTTTGATTCGATATCATTTGATTCTATATCATAGAAATAAAAAGAGTTTTTATTTTTCCAATCGTAATAACAAGCAAGTATTTTAGTTTTCAAATAAAAAAAAATGATTTATGATTCGTTGGAACAATAAATGGCGGGCCCGGCCTGGTCAGTACTTAGCCGGGCCGTGGAACTAAAAAGCACTCTCGGATGAAAAAAAATATTCTATATTATGAAGGGCTCTTTCAATCCTTATTTTTTATAATGTAACATAGTATTATCCTTTTTCAATTGGGAGGAGAGATGGCTGAGTGGACTAAAGCGTCGGATTGCTAATCCGTTGTACGAGTTTTTCGTACCGAGGGTTCGAATCCCTCTCTTTCCGTTTTTGTTGATGACTTGGTATTTTCTTTCGAATTTTTCGCGAGCTCTTTTTTTTTATAGTTAAAAATGTGTAATAGATAAAATCCTACTAAGAACATTTAAAAATCAAGCAAGGAAAACAAAAACCTTATCTTTTATTCTTCACGTCCAGGATTACGTCCTGGATCATTAGACAGGAATCCGAAAATAAAGAGAGAAACAAAGAATATCACTACCGTGTAAACAAATAGTTTGAGAGTAAGCATTACATAATCTCCAAGATTTTTTTTAGTAAAAAAGAGAATAGATTCTCCGTTTTTATACCGCATACCCTACTATTTTGATTTTTTATTTTGACACCAAGAAATAAAGTGGGGTGATCCAGATTTTTCGCGGTTGTACAAGAATTTCAATATTTGAATTGAGGGTGTAAGACTTATCTGATCTTATCAATTCTTTTCTTTGAATTTTTTTTTTTTCAATAAATCATGAATTTGTCTAGACATTATTAAATTAAAGATATCATCGAAAACTTACAGCAGCTTGCCAAACAAAGGCTAAGAGAAAAAAAAACAGGGGTATTACTGGCATAACATCTACGATTGGATTTAAAAAAGCGTAGGCCTCGGGCAATTTGGCGACGAAAAAACTACTTGAATAAAGAGCAGAATTAAGACAGATACAGATCAAACTAAATATATTAAGCATAACAAACATTTTGTTCTTGAGGATAATTGTATTTTATTTATTTTGATTGAGTTATTAATAAATTGAGTTTTTATTTTATTATTATAAATATGTTATTATTCATAGAAAAGAAAAATGAATAAAAAGAAAATAAGATAGACCAAAAAACTTTCTTTGATTTGAACTCACCCAATCAAAAATCCTTCAATTCTCAAATCAAAAGAGAATAGAATAAACCATACTTTCATACAATATCTTAATTGAATTATATGTAATGATCAATAAATTCCGTTTAATTCTACGTCTACATGTATAAAAATTCTAGTAATCTATTTTATAGATAATAGATATTTAGACTTGAGTTGACGAACAACCAGTACCAATATTAGTGTTTATTAGTGTCGACTAGAAATGGGGCGTGGCCAAGTGGTAAGGCAACGGGTTTTGGTCCCGCTATTCGGAGGTTCGAATCCTTCCGTCCCAGAACATACCTGACCCACGATCATTTTATTAATCTATAATTTTATTAATCTATAATAAAAAAGAAAATATATATCTATATCATAATCTATATCATAATAAAATATATCAAAATAAAGATTGTCTTTTCGACCAGTCTTCCGTTTAAGAGTATAATATTGTTATAGAATGTGATTCTTATTTCTTTTTTTTTTTTTTTATTATTAATCATATCTTTTTCACAAATTTAATCGAGTTCAAATAACACGCATATGAAACAAAATTTTGATTTGTTAAATATTACTGATTTTACAATATGAAATATGAAAAAATAACAACCTAAATCTTCAATCTTTCCTTACATCAGTCTTTTTTTTTTATTAATCATTGATGGTTTAATCCAATATGTATTTATCTTTCTCTTAATGATGATAAAAAGCGAATGGTACTTACTGTAAAACCTTATGCAAATAATGATATAGGGTAGGAAACTATTCAATCAATTAAATCTTTTTAATGATTTCTTATGAGTTCTTGGTACTCTAAGAAGTGTGAAATTGTTGAATTTATCCTATCACGTTACTTGAAGATAGATATTCAAAATAACTTGTTTATTCGTGTTTATTTATTCATGTTATGTTAGTTATAATTAAAAAAAAATTATAAACAATGGGGTTAAATTGATTGAATTCTTGTTGAGACTTCGTCATACATTATCCATTCTTCATATAGAAGAAAAAAGTATAGATTATTTAGAAGAAAAAAGTATAGATTATTATGTACCGACCGAACCGATGATTATTCACGATTCCATAATTGAATCAATTACATACTGGTTCCAAACTGAAGGAATGTTATGGTAAAACTTCGTTTAAAACGATGTGGCAGAAAGCAACGTGCGACTTGAAGGACATGATCAGCTGTGGATTCTTACATCCACCACTTTTTTATATTATATAGGAACGAAAGTGCTCTTGGCTCGACATCATTTGTTCTGTTCCACTGGAACCCTCATTTTTGAGAGTGTTGCCATGTAAATAGTACACGATGGAGCTCGAGTAGAACGTATTGATTAATTTCTCAAGGGCAAGAATCTAAGGTTAGTATCGATCAATAAATTGGAACAACTTCGTAAGTATATTTTAGATATATAAATCTAAAGGATCCAATTCGATAAAATTTAAAAGTTAATTTTGTTGGAATTGGTAAAACTCTTTTGATCAAATCAAAAGTAAAGTGTATTACGTAGGAATCAACCATTCATACGATTCTTTGATAGAAAGAAATCACAAAAAATGGTATGTTGCTGCCGTTTTGAAACGATTTAAAGATCACCGAAGTAATGTCTAAACCCAATGATTCAAGGCAAAGATAAAGATCCTGGAACAAGGAAATACCGTTTTCAATTGTCTCAACAACCAGATCATATTTAAGAATCAAAATAGATTCTAAAGGAGACAGACAAAAAGGGTTAGAGACCACTCAATAAATTTAATACCTAAAAGGTTTCTTTTGAGTTATTTGAGAGTTATTCAACTTGAGTTATGAGGATACAAATAATTTTTTTTTTTGGGGGGGGGGGAAGACTAAGAAAAAGTATTTAAACTAAAATCAATAATATAATGAATTTGATGATTTTATGGATCTATTTGATATTATGATTCTATACATAGACATAATTTAGAATTTTCTCGAGCCGTACGAGGATAAAACTTCTTATACGTTTCTAGGGGGGGGGAGTATTGTTCATCTATCCCAATGAGCCATTTATCGAATCGTTGCAATTGATGTTCGATCCCGACGAGAGGGAAGAGATCTTCGTAAAGTGGGTTTTTATGACCCGATAAAGAATCAAATCTATTTAAATGTTCCTGCTATTCTATATTTCCTTGAAAAAGGTGCTCAACCTACAGGAACTGTTCATGATATTTCAAAAAGGGCGGGGGTTTTTACGGAACTTCGCCCTAATCAACAAATAAAATTCAATTAATGAAAATAAAAAAATGTGGATGATTTGTATATAGCCTTGTATAACCTTTTTGTTTCTTTGCTATTTCCTCTTTTGTTCTATTTATATCATACTAATTATATCATACTCAATTTATTATTGTTACTATAAAAGAGTGTCTTTTATAACGACAAAAATCGATTTATATTTTATTGATATAAATTTTATTGATATATATAAAATAGATAGAAAAAGATTAAG